TATTAGAATTCGAATGAAAACCACCCGATTGCAGGTAATGCCAGAATTTTCGATTTTGTGAGGATCAATCAAATAAGGTTTTCATTAGAAAAAGATTCTATAAAAGCAATGATAAATAGATACTAATAGAGCAAGAAAAGAAGGAAATAAAAAAACATAGTATAGAAAAGATATCCAAAATGATATAGAAATCACTATCCTACCCTTAGTTTTTATTTCCTTAATTTAATATTGAATTGGTTTTTATTTCCTTAATTTATTTTATTTCCTTAATTTAATTGAATTTCGTTTGATTAGAGCAAAGTTCCTTAAAAACCTCTGCCTTTTTTAAAATATCCTGAACAGTTCCTGTAGGCTGAGCGCCTTTTTCAAGGAAATAGAGAATAGCGGGAACGTTTAAATAAGTTTGATTCTTGATCGGATCATAAAAACCCACTTTCCGAAGATCTCTTCCTTCTCTTCGGGATCGAACATCAATTGCAACGATTCGATAGACGGCTCATCGGGATAGATGTAGATGAAAAAGAACCCCCCCCCTAGAACCGTATAGGAAGTTTTCTCCTCGTACGGCTCGAGAAAAAATGATTCGAAGTTTTGTCTATGGATAAAATTATAATAAATAGTAAAGGAATCCGTAAAAGAAATTAGCCTATAATTTAACTCATAGTCATTTTTATTTAGCTTCCTTCCTGAAAACTAAAAAATCATTTGTACTCATAACTCAAGTTCAATAATTCTCAAATATATTAAAGAAAATTAAGATATTTTTTTATTGAGTGGTCTTTAACCCCCCCTTTTTTTTGTCTCGTTGAAAATCTATTTGGATTCTTTATTCGGATCTGTGAGACAATTGAAGCGGTGTTTCCTTGTTCTGGGATCCTTTATCTTTGTTTTAAATCATTGGGTTTAGACATTACTTCGGTGCTTCTTAATCCTTTCAAAATGGTAGCAACATACCCCTTTTGTGATTTCTTTCTATCAAAGAATCATACCGACGGTTGATTCGTGCGCGATACACTGTGGATCGAAAAAGTTTTTGCGGTTCCAACAATTTTTTTGAATTTAAAATTTGCTCGAATCGGATTCTTTCGATTTCTATATCGAAGATATACTTACGAAGTTGTTCCAATTTATTGATTGGCATTAACCCTAGATCGTTGCCCCTGAGAAATTAATAAATACTTTCTACTCGAGCTCCATCATGAACTATTTACATTACAACCCAATAAAAAAAGAAGGGTTCTAGTAGAATAGAACAAACGACGTCGAGCCAAGAGCACCTTCATTCCTATATAAAATAAAATGGTGGATGTAAGAATAAGAATCCACACCGGATCGTGTCCTTCAAGTCGCACGTTGCTTTCTACCACATCGTTTTAAACGAAGTTTTACCATAACATTCCTCTAATTTGGAACCAGTATGGAATTGATTCAATTATGGAATCATGAATAGTCATTGGTTCAGTCGGTACAGAGACATAGTCATTTATATTTTTTCTTAGCTACATAGATAATAATAGATAATAAAGATTTTTCTGAAGAAATCTTAGCAAGACCTGGGATTTTTTTGTATGAACGCAACTTTTTTCTATAAATCTCTATCTCAAAAAAATATCTAACAGAAATATTCAGAAATCAAAATATAGAAATAACATAACTAACAGAAATAACACGAATAAAGAAATTCTATTTGACTCTGCCTGTTCAAGTGACTCAATAAGATAGACTGACCCATTTCCAACTTCCTAAAGATTCAACCCATAAGGAATCATTACAAATCTTGATAATTGAAAAAGTTTCCTACTTCGACATCATTATTTGAGTCAAGTTTTACTTTTTACAGTAAAGACTACATTTGATTATCATAAGAAATAAATATTTCTGTTTCTTTTCGAATAGAATTGTCAATTATTTAAAGCAAATAAGCTAAATAGATCGAACAATAAAAAGAAATATCATTGTTAAATATTTAAATTTGAATATTTTAGGGATGCAAATTATTTTTCACAAAAATAGAAAGACTATTGTCACTGAATATAGGATAACAATACATACCTATAGGCTAAGCACTTCCTCGTTTTATATGTATTTTCATATTTTGTTTAACCTGAGGTTAAGTAATCTTTCTGCAACTGTGATATATGTCCCATCTTATCTGGATCACAAAAGGATTCAGTTACATTTGCATGTCATTTGAACTCAATTTAGTTCAGTTTGTGAAAAAATGAGATATGATTCCGAAAAGAATCATTCAAAATCAAAAAAGAAAGAAGAATAATATTCTATACAATATTAGACCTTGAAACAGAACCTTGTTGAACAAAAAAGATGTATTCGGATACAATGGATATGCTCTGGGACGGAAGGATTCGAACCTCCGAATAGCGGGACCAAAACCCGTTGCCTTACCACTTGGCTACGCCCCATTTCTATTTTTATTCGACACTAATACTAATAAAGAATAATATTGGTATTAAGTGTTCGTCAATTCCAGTCCAACTATCTATAGACTAGAGAAAATCTTTCTTCTTTATAGAATATATTATAGATTATAGATTCGTGCTAGGATTTTGACATGTGTATATCTAGAATTCAACTGAATTTATTGATCATTACATATAATTCAATTAAGATATTGTATGAAAGTATGATTTCTTCTATTCTCCTTTGAGGATTGGAGGATTTTTGATTGAGCGGAAAAAGAAGGATTTTTTTGTCTACCTTACTTTCTTCATTTTTCCTTATATCAATAACTCAATCAAAATGCAATTATCTCGACGAACAAAATGTCTGTTATGCTTAATATCTTTAGTTTGATCTGTCTTAATTCTACCCTTTATCCGAGTAGTCTTTTCTTCGCCAAATTGCCCGAAGCCTATGCTTTTTTGAATCCAATCGTAGATGTTATGCCAGTCATACCTCTGTTCTTTTTTCTTTTAGCCTTTGTTTGGCAAGCTGCTGTAAGTTTTCGATAAGATCTTGAATACTATCCTAGAAAATTCATGATTTATTCGAGAAAAATTATAACAATTGATAAGATCAAATAAGTCTGGGAGTATGAACCTTCAATTCAAACATTGAAATTCTTGGATAGCCGCGAGAAATTCCGCTCGCCCCATTTCCCGATTCTAATCCTTTTTCCGGCGAAAGACCTTATTAGGTTAGGGTCCCTTAGAATATCTAATTGTGGGTATGAAAGTGATTTGTGGTAATCAAAGACTCTTATTACAAATTTCAACTTCATTTGAATTTCTGAACATTCTTTTCTATTTCTAGAATTCATTTCTTGGTGTCAAAATAGGATATGTGATATAAAAATGGAGGATCTATTATCTTTTCTCGTTTTTCTTTTTCAAAAAATGATCTTGGAGGTTGTGTAATGCTTACTCTCAAACTTTTCGTTTACACAGTAGTAATATTCTTTGTTTCTCTCTTCATCTTTGGATTCCTATCCAATGATCCAGGACGTAATCCTGGACGTGAAGAATAAAAATTTCGTTTTTCTTGCTTGATTTTCCAATTTTCTTAAGATTTTATTTTCTATATTCCATACGTTTAACTAGGAAAAAAATCAAAAGGGGTTTGCGAAATTTGAAAGAAAAAAATAGAAAGTCATCAACGGAAACGGAAAGAGAGGGATTCGAACCCTCGGTACGAATAACTCGTACAACGGATTAGCAATCCGCCGCTTTCGTCCACTCAGCCATCTCTCCCAATTGAAAAAGATAATTACTATGTTACATTACACATCAAGTAAGGATTAAAGAAAGTATTTCTTTCACATTCTTTATCGTTATTATATAATTAGGAATTCCATTTAGATGCTCGAAAGATCCAAATAGAAAGATAAATAAAGAAGACCTTCTTGCTTTTATTTTGTTCGAAGTGCCTTTTGGGCCTGGCCCGGTCAATACCCAGCCGGGCCTTTTTTTTGTTCCAACGAATTCCCTTTATTTATAGGTATAGGAAACATACTCTAAATAAGATACCCAATTTGGTATCTGTGTAAGAATTTCCATTGTGGGGTTTACATATACTTATGATTTTTGTTATAATAGAAATTGAGAAGGATTTTTGATTCAAAAGAATCAATTAAGTATGTTTTGTAGTTTCTTATGTCATTCGGCAAACCCAATTTTAGATTCAAATCCAAGAATCATTCAGGAATTCTCAGTCAACGAATAGTTAAGGGTTCCCATTTGTCATAAATTTTGGCTTTTTTGAATGAAAATATACATTTGATTGTTCAATAGAAAAGTGAGGGGAAGTTTTTCGGCATTCGAAGGGGTGGATCAACTACAATCAAAAGGGGAAAGGGGTTTCTTTTAGAATTTTTATAAATTTAGCAAAAGGATTAAATTAAAAAAGGGATGCAAGTACAATAAACTAAAGTTTAGTAATCCAACCCAGAAAATTTTATCCTATTGTGTATCGTTTTGGCGGCATGGCCGAGTGGTAAGGCGGGGGACTGCAAATCCTTTTTCCCCAGTTCAAATCCGGGTGCCGCCTCATCAACAAACGAATCAAAATCTCTTATCTGCTGATATAAATCACCCAAATTTTCCCCAGTAGAACAGAATAAGGGAATTGTTGATACTTGGTTGATTCTAAACATCTATTCTGGGGATTTTGTAAAAGATTGGAAATCTTTCAATCTAAAATTCAAAGAAAGATTATATTATAATGGTCGAAGCAAGACTTCCCGATTCCCTTCTACTGCTAATGTAATATCTACTGATTGGGTCTTGAATTTCATTGGCATAGCCGGCGGCTAACTAGTTGTGGAAAGTCCTTTATGTAATCTACATATTATAGACTCGCGAGAATCTCTGAGTGTTCAGGCATTCAATCACTATTATATTGAGATTGGATGGATAATTTACTTTTTTATAGAAAAAGTGAAAAATTTTTATTATTTTTTTTGAAACCCCTCGTCAAGAGTATATTATACTATCCCCCAACTGCTTCAGAGAGACAATCGGGAAAGGGTACGGATTAGATCAAATAGGAAATAAAAGTATGTAATAGATAGCAATTGATCTTTGAAGTTGAAGGGCAACAAAGAATGGGCCCTCTTTTTTTTTTACTATATGTTCCATTAGTAACATTCCTTTGTAGCATCATTGTGTATTTTACTTGTGTTTAGTCTTTCCCGATTAGAAATCATATAGTAATTTTTTAGAAATGGATTTATTTGATTGGTTCATCAATAGTGTTGGGCCAGAATCCCTTTTTGACTCTGGACCATGGATTCTACTATTATTAGTGAGCAATACAATAATGGAATATTTCTATCATAAAGATAAGGGACATAATTGACATGGATATAGTAAGTCTCGCTTGGGCTGCTTTAATGGTAGTCTTTACATTTTCCCTTTCACTCGTAGTATGGGGAAGAAGTGGACTTTAGAAGCACTACTAATTTAGTTGAGGAATGAAACGGTATCAATTGTTTTATAGATCGTTCTGCAACGCATTTTTTATTTGATTTGAAAATTATTTCAATTCAAAATATATTCATTTCGAAATTCCATTGGATTCTAGTGGAGAAATGTATTGTATAACAGTAAAACAATTATTTCAGAAAGAAAGAGAATTGGGTCCTACGTTAATTCCATATATGGATTAATCACTACATATATTGTAGATATAGATAGAAGCTAATATAGTATACCAACTTTATTAGAAAGTCAAGTACAACTTTATACACTACTATAACAGTAATAGAGAGTATGGTAAGAAAGAAATTTCTTTCTTACCATACTCTCGGATCTCATAGAATACCGCCCATTATAGTCCGTTGATTTCATTTAAGACGCAAAAAAAGAATCCTTTTGATTTGATTTCTTCAACTATTGATAAGAACTCAGAAGTCAAGTTTCATTTCAAGTAATTAATTATTTTGACTGACTGTTTTTACGTAAATGATAAGTAGAAAAGCAGTAGGAACTAAAATGAACAGTGCAGTAGCAATAAATGCAAGAATATTTACTTCCATAATCTCAATCTCATCGTTTTTTTATTTCACAATAACTCGGGATTTAATCCCATAGAGATGATAAATCTTTCACCTGTCAATTCAATGAATGCATTACCTATCGATGATCTTGAATCGGATCAATATCATGAATAACAATATCTGAGCTATTAAATTAATTCGTCGTCGAGAATTGAATAGTATAACATACGAAGATCTTTTATCCATACCGAATCCAAGATGGGATTCCCGGACCAATCAAAAATTCCTTTATTTATCCTTCTTTTCTGTTCTTTCTTTTCTATAACTTACCTTAGGTCTTCCGTGTAGAACCATCAAATGAAATATCCTCGTCCGTTTCCATTAACTTAACTACAAAACCCCAACAAACAATACAAGCGAAGTGGAAAAAAAGAGGAATTAGGTTGTAAATTTGAATGATCCCATTTTCTTTGGAAGACAAAGAAGTATGAGAAAGATGAGTCGCGGGAGAAAATATGGAATATTCTATCAACTTCACTATTTTAATTATTTTCATTTTAGTTTAGGGTTTGTTCTTTCTTCGACAGAATCCTGAAAAAAAGAGGGGAAACCCCTTCGGAATTAAATTATGCTCTCTGTCCCTTCTTTCATTTCACATAAAATGGAGAGGTTAATTGATGTACTTATTGGATCCGTCGGGACTGACGGGGCTCGAACCCGCAACGTCCGCCTTGACAGGGCGGTGCTCTTGCCTATTGAACTACAATCCCAGGGAAATAAGAAGAGATCTAGCAGAAAATTTGGATTCTTTTTTCTTCTCTCTTATCAGGTATTTCTTAAGAACAAGAGGTTTCTACCATCTGATAGTAGATTGGCGAATTGTTGGGCCGAGCTGGATTTGAACCAGCGTAGACATATTGTCAACGAATTTACAGTCCGTCCCCATTAACCACTCGGGCATCGACCCAACGCCTAATTAGACGTTCCATAATCAACTTTCTTTCGTCTCCCAGGCGGACAAATCCATTTCACTTTTGATAAAATATATCAAATCAAACTGCCACGGATAGACTGAGGAGTTGACAAATCCATTTCACTTTTGATAAAATCCTACTCCTATGGTCTTGGTATACCCCTAGAGGGACTTGAACCCTCGTTTTCTCCGTGAAAGAGAGAGGTCGTAACCACTGGACCATAGGGGCACCAATGGACCATAGGGGCCTATGGCCACCTTTATTCATAAATAAACTAGAAATAATAGTTGCTGAGGGCCGGCCACCTTTAGGAAATCAAAAAGCACTACACAATACAAATACAATAGGGAATAAGGCCTAAGGCCACCTTAACTTAATATAAAATATAAATCAGCCGAGGGACACCTTTAGAAGATGAATAGGATATGAATCAAACCGAAAAACTCGTTCACTTTTCTGGGGGTTAATGGTAATCAAACTTTACCATTAAACTATACAATGGATCCAAGAGACGGTACCTCTGAATCAGCAGGAGATGAAAAAAAAATGATTTACCAAAGTCTGATT